ATGTTTATCGATCCAATCACCGGTGTCCCATACCCCATTACTACTATTGTAGCATCAATATTTACTACTCTTACCATCCTTATTATTTTATCACCCTTCCTTTTTAACTCCTCCAACCTTCACAAAAATGCAGTCTTTACCGTAAAAGCTGCTTTTTTCCTCTCTCTTTTCCCTCTTCTCACTTTCATGCTTAACGGGGCAGACAATATGGCTAAAACCAATACATGCTTCCCTTGACTTAACAACTACTGCTCTATCCTCTCCCTTTGAACCACTTTTGACATGTACCAAATTATTTTTCTACCTATTGCCCTCTTTGTTACCGGAGCCATTCTTCAATTCTCTTCCTGATATATAAAAGAAGACCCCAAAATAAATATATTTTCCGCCCATCTTTTGGTCTTTTTATTTGCAATAATCTTATTTACCTCAGCCGGGGACCTAATCCTCCTTTATATTGGCTGAGAAGGTGTTGGCATGACATCCCTCTTGCTTATTGGGTGGTATAGTTCGCGAGCCGAAGCGGCTATCGCGGCCCTAATAGCAGTCATTTACAATCGCATTGGAGACATCGGCTTCATGGCAGCCTTTGCCTGATTAATCAAATTTGGCGGCTCATCAAACTTAGATTTTATCTTCTTCAATTACCACTCCACCTACCTCACCATGGCCTTTATCTTAGCAGCCGCTAGCAAATCAGCCCAATTTTTATTTCACCCCTGACTAATCTTTGCTATAGAAGGCCCCACCCCCGTATCTGCCCTACTTCACTCAAGTACTATGGTGGTGGCCGGCGTGTTCTTACTAATCCGCCTTCATCCAATGTTTATGCACAACCCCCTAGCCTTAACAATCTGCCTCTGTCTTGGTGCCCTCACCTCCGCCTTCACCGCATGATCTGCAATTAAGCAAAATGATATGAAAAAAATTATTGCCCTCTCAACCGCAAGCCAACTTGGCCTAATAATAGTAGCCATTGGAATTAATCTCCCCAACTTAGCATTTTTTCATCTATGTACTCATGCCTTTTTTAAGGCAATGCTTTTCCTATGCTCAGGCATCGTTATTCATAATCTGGCTGATAATCAAGATATTCGTCACATAGGCGCTCTCTTAAAATGCCTCCCACTTACATCCTCTTGCATAGCTATTGGCTCATTAGCCCTCATAGGCACCCCTTATCTCATTGCTTTTTATTCTAAAGACGCAATTATTGAATCTGTAATGAACTCCTATGTTAATTCAACCGCCCTCATCCTTACCCTCATTGCCACTTCTTTTACAGCACTCTACAGCCTGCGACTAGTTTATACAGTGCTTCTCCACCGACTTCTAACCCCCCACACCACTCCATCCATCTTTGAAGAACCAGAAACTGCAAAAACTCCTATCATCCGCCTTGCCATCGGCTCTATTATTGCAGGCCCCCTCCTTTTTTACACCTTATTCCCCAGCCTCCCTAAAGAAGCAACCCTCCCAGAATCATTTAAATGAATAGCCTTAGTAATCACCACTACCTCTTTCTTCATTGCCCTTCTAGTAGCCTGACAACGCCACTGATTTATCCCCCCACAAGAAAATCCAACAACTGAAGACGACCCAACACTTATTCATCAAGCTATACACCGTAAAGTGTCTGACGTTGCCCTTAACACAGCTTGAGACATTACTAGTTTTGGAATCGAATTTGCTTTCTGGAAGCGTATAGGCCTAGATGCCTTACCATCAGCACAAATACGTCCCATTCAGCACCTCCAAGTATCCCATAAAGGACTCTTACAACTTTACCTCGCAACATACTTCATTACCCTCAATGAAGCATTAATCTTCCTTTATATCTTCTCAAGAATATGCAAGCTCTCAAAGGAAAATAGCCTTCCACTGGCCTTAGGAGCCACCCCCTCTTGGTGCAAATCCAAGTGAGAGTAGTCGCGATAGTTTAATTCTTAAAACGCTGTCTTGTAAACCGGAAACTGCAGACTAGTCCCTGCTCGTGACTAAACAAGCTTAACCCACCACCTAGCTTTTATAGCTTAACCAAAGCATGGCGCTGAAAACGCCAAGATGAATCCTAAAAAATTCTAAGGGCACAAAGGTTTGGTCCTGGCCTTATTATCAATTTTCTCTTAACTTACACATGCAAGTCTCAGCGCCCCCGTGAGGACGCCTTCGCCCATTTACTTGGACAAGGAGCCGGTATCAGGCACAATTAATTTGCCCATAACACCTAGTCCCGCCACACCCCCAAGGGTACTCAGCAGTGATAAATATTGTTTATAAGCGTCAGCTTGACTCAGTCATGGAGAAGAGAGCCGGCCAACAATGGTGCCAGCCGCCGCGGCTAAACCAATGGGCTCAAGTTGATAATATTCGGCGTTAAGCGTGATTAAGGCTGACCTAATAATTAGAGTAAAACCTTTGTCTTAAAGCCGTGAAAAGCATACAACAGGGAATCTCAAAAACGAAAGTTACTCTAATCTTTGCTTGAACACACGACAGCTAGGAAACAAACTGGGATTAGATACCCCACTATGCCTAGCCGTAAAATATTAACTCACACCTGTAAACGCCAGGGAATTACGAGCCAAGCTTAAAACCCAAAGGACTTGACGGTGTCCCAACCAACTAGAGGAGCCTGTTCTGTAATCGATGATCCACGTTTTACCTGACCCCCCCTTGCCCTTCAGCCTGTATACCTCCGTCGTAAACCCGCCATATGAATGTTTTCCAGCGGGTACAATGACCCCCCCCCGTCAATACGTCAGGTCAAGGTGCAGCCCATGGGAGGAGGAAGTGATGGGCTACAATTTCTAATCTAGAACAAACGAACTACTGCATGAAACACAGTATGAAGGAGGATTTAGTAGTAAAAAGAAAATAGCATGTTCTTTTTAACATGGCCCTGGGACGTGTACACACCGCCCGTCACCCTCTTCGATAACCCTAATTTGTTACCTAACCAGCTAATTATCCCAGAGAAGAGGCAAGTCGTAACATGGTAAGTGTACCGGAAGGTGCACTTGGCAAACAAAACGTAGCTTAACTAAAGCACCTCGCTTACACCGAGGAGATGTCTGTGAAACCCAGATCATTTTGAGCCCTGAATCAAGCCTTATAGAATTTTATGCAACACCACCACCACGCCTAAGGTAGATAAAACATTTTATCATTCTAGTAGAGGTGATCAAAAAACTTATAAAGCGCTTCATATAAAGTACCGCGAGGGAACGATGAAATAATATGAAATAGACCTAAGCATAAAATAGCAGAGATAGTCCCTCGTACCTTTTGCATCATGGTTTGGCTAGTCCTTATCAAGCAAAGCGAAACCTCAGTTTGACCCCCCGAAACTGGATGAGCTACTTCGAAACAGCTTTTAGAGCGAACCCATCTCTGTTGCAAAAGAGCGGGACGATTTCCAAGTAGAAGTGAAAAGCCTATCGAATCCAGAGATAGCTGGTTATTTAGGAAAAGAATTTTAGTTCATTCTTAAGCCTCCAATATTAATCTAAACAAATTCCTAGGCTTAAGTGTTATTCAACTAAGGCACAGCTTATTTGAAAAAGGACACAACCTAGAATTAAGGGTAAGGAAAACTCTATCCGTAAAGTGGGCCTGAAAGCAGCCATCTTTGAAAAAGCGTTAAAGCTTCCCCCACCCCCTCCCATCCCAATCCCAACACCCCTCACGAACCCTTTATCACTACTAAATAACCCTATAAATTATAGGAGCTATAATGCTAAAACTAGTAACAAGAATTAGACTTTCTCCGAAATGCAGGCATACATCAAAACGGACTCACCATTGATCATTAACGTGTATGAGCCAAACATAGTAACTTATCAAGAAAAAGCTATGAACCCTGACGTTAACCTTACACAAGAGCATTCCCGGAAAGATTAAAAGAGAAAGAAGGAACTCGGCAAATCTAAGCCCCGCCTGTTTACCAAAAACATCGCCTCTTGCTCACTTATAAGAGGTCCAGCCTGCCCAGTGACATAGTTCAACGGCCGCGGTATCCTAACCGTGCGAAGGTAGCATAATCACTTGTTCTCTAAATAGGGACTAGTATGAAAGGCATCACGAGGGTTTTACTGTCTCCTTTCTCCAATCAGTGAAACTGATCTCCCTGTGAAAAAGCAGGAATAAATATATAAGACGAGAAGACCCCATGGAGCTTTAAACCCAACAACAACCCAAACCCTCCAGTCCCTAATAGTTTTATAAAGTATTGCTTGTTGGTTTTAGGTTGGGGTGACCGCGGAGAATAAATCAACCTCCATGACGAATGGGACTAACCCCTTACCCAAGAGCAACTCCTCTAAGGATTAACAAATTAACGTTAAGTGATCCAACTTATTGATCAACGAACCAAGTTACCCTGGGGATAACAGCGCAATCCATTTTTAGAGCCCCTATCAAAAGATGGGTTTACGACCTCGATGTTGGATCAGGGTACCCCGGTGGTGCAGCCGCTACCAATGGTTTGTTTGTTCAACAATTAAAACCCTACGTGATCTGAGTTCAGACCGGAGCAATCCAGGTCGGTTTCTATCTATAAAGGGTTACTCCTAGTACGAAAGGATCGGGGTAACGTGGCCAATATGTAAACATGCCACAGCTATGACTAATGAAATAAACTTAATTAGCTAAAACCCTTTTATTTACTTTTAGACAAAAATAGTTAATGAAGCAAAACTGGATCTGCAAGAGACCTAAGCCCTCTTATCAAGGGGTTCAAGTCCCCTCATTAACAGTGCACTTAATTACCCACCTCTCTTTACCGATCCTTTATATTGCTCCTATCCTCTTAGCAGTTGCCTTTCTGACCCTAATTGAACGCAAAATCCTAGGCTATATACAACTCCGCAAAGGGCCCAATGTAGTAGGACCCTACGGCCTCCTTCAACCCTTTGCAGATGGCATTAAGCTCTTTACTAAAGAACCTATTCGCCCCTCTACATCCTCTCAAATACTATTTATTATAGCCCCATCCATAGCCCTTATTATTGCAATACTCCTCTGAACCCCCCTCCCCCTTCCAACTGCCCTATCAAACTTCAACCTCAGCATACTATTTATTCTTGCTCTCTCTAGCCTAGCTGTCTACACTATTCTGGCCTCTGGCTGAGCCTCTAATTCAAAATATTCCCTCATTGGTGCCCTCCGTGCTGTTGCCCAAACAATTTCATATGAAGTTACCCTTGCCCTTATTATCCTCTCTATCATCTTTTTTACAGGCGGATTCTCCCTCCAAAATTTTAACTCCGCCCAACATAATATATGATTTATTATTCCATTTTGGCCTATTGCACTAATATGATTTGTATCATCCCTAGCTGAAACTAACCGAACCCCATTTGACCTTACCGAAGGCGAATCAGAACTTGTTTCCGGCTTCAATGTTGAATATGCCGGGGGTCCATTCGCACTTTTTTTCCTAGCCGAATACTCCAACATTTTAATGATAAATACCCTTTCAACTATCATTTTTTTAGGCCCCACAACCTGCCCACACATCTTTTCCACCCCAACTCTGATAATTAAAGCTTCAATTCTCTCCATAGTCTTCCTCTGAGTTCGCGCCTCCTATCCTCGATTTCGCTATGACCAGCTTATACATTTAGTATGGAAAAACTTCCTGCCCTTAACATTGGCAGTACTAATCTTCCACAACTTCTTCCCAACAATACTGTTCTTTTCCCCACCAATATCATGAAAATGTGCCCGAAAATTAGGGACCTCCTTGATAGGGAGACTCATAGAGGTGTAAACCCTCTCATTTTCTTACCTAAAGAAGTGGGAATCGAACCCACACCTAAGAGATCAAAACTCTTCGCACTCCCCTTGTGCTACCCCTTAATAAGGTAAGCTAATCAAGCTCTTGGGCTCATGCCCCAAAAATGTCGGTTAAAACCCCACCCTTATTACTCTTGGCAAAGTCGGCTAATCAAGCTCTTGGGCCCATACCCCAACAATGTAGGTTAAACCCCTTCCTTTGCCATACCATGAACCCTACCGCTCGCATATCTGTACTGCTGAGTTTAGCTATTGGAACAACAGTAACCCTAGCAAGCCACCACTGACTGCTAGCCTGAATTGGTCTTGAAATTAACACAATAGCAATTATTCCATTTATAACCCAAATCCCCCACCCCCGAGCAATTGAAGCTGCAACAAAATATTTTCTTACACAAGCCTCAGCATCCGCGCTCGTCCTATTTTCTTCAACCCTTAATGCCTGGAAGACAGGACAATGAGAAATTACCCTCCTTCTTGACCCTTTCTCAATTACCCTTTCCCTTGCCCTCATGCTTAAACTCGGATTAGCCCCCCTCCACTTTTGGATACCAGAAGTCATTCAAGGCATTCCTTTGTCCACCGGACTAATCTTGTCTACTTGACAAAAAATTGCCCCCCTTTCCCTCCTCCTCCAAATTCACCATCTACTAAACAACTACGTTCTTATCCTTATTGGCATTGCCTCAATCCTTGTGGGGGGGTGGGGGGGGATTAACCAAACTCAACTCCGAAAAATTATAGCTTTCTCGTCAATTGGCCACCTGGGCTGAATAATTATTATTCTTAAATTTAACCCGGCCTTAACACTCTTTAACTTCATCCTTTACATCCTAATAACTGCCGCGACCTTTCTAGCCTTAATTAACATCTCAGCCACCAAAATAATTAACATCTCTTCTGCCTGGTCTAAAGCCCCAGCACTAATCACAATTACAATGCTCCTGCTCCTTTCCCTGGCAGGACTGCCCCCACTCTCCGGCTTTGCCCCCAAATTATTTATTATCTTCGAATTAGTAAAACAAAACACAATTTTAGTAGCCACACTTATCATAGCGGCCTCCCTGCTTGCCCTATTCTTTTATATCCGCCTTACATATGTTATAATTCTTACAACCCCCCCAAATACTTCAAATTCTTCCATGAATTGACGAACATCACACGCCTCCTTATTCACCTCAATTTTTTCCTCTATGGCCCTTTTTATATTTCCAGCCTCTTCCACCTTAGTCTCAATTCTATAGAAACTTAGGATAGCCTAAGTCCAAGAGCCTTCAAAGCTCTCAGCAGGAGTTAGAATCTCCTAGTTTCTGTAGGACTTGCGGGCATCACCCCACATCTTCTGAATGCAACTCAAAAACTTTAATTAAGCTAAAGTCCTATTTCTAGAAAGGCGGGCCTCGATCCCACAAAACTTTAGTTAACAGCTAAAAACTCTATCCAGCGAGCTTCTTTCTACTTCTCCCGTTTTGGGAAAGGGAGAAGCCTCGGCAGGGATTAGCCTGCTTCTCGGGATTTGCAGTCCTGCGTGATGACACCCCGAGGCCTGGTAAAGAGAGGACTTAAACCTCTGTCTTCGGGGCTACAACCCGCCACCTACTCGGCCACTTTACCTGTGATATCTGTCCGCTGACTCTTTTCTACTAATCATAAAGATATCGGCACGATGTATTTAATCTTTGGTGCCTGAGCCGGAATAATCGGGACTGCTCTTAGTCTCCTAATTCGGGCCGAATTAAGCCAACCCGGGGCCTTGCTCGGAGATGATCAGATTTACAATGTCATCGTCACGGCTCACGCCTTTGTTATAATTTTTTTTATGGTAATACCCATCCTTATTGGAGGGTTTGGTAACTGACTGGTCCCCCTAATGATTGGGGCCCCAGACATGGCTTTTCCACGAATAAATAATATAAGCTTCTGGCTCCTTCCCCCCTCTTTCTTCCTTCTACTAGCCTCTTCTACCGTTGAAGCAGGGGCAGGTACTGGATGAACCGTATACCCTCCCTTAGCCGGCAACTTAGCCCACGCAGGACCCTCCGTCGATCTTGCCATTTTTTCTCTTCATCTCGCCGGCGTCTCCTCTATTCTAGGGGCAATTAATTTTATTACCACCATTCTTAATATAAAACCCCCGTCAACCACTCAGTATCAAACCCCATTATTTGTCTGATCCGTTCTCATTACCGCCGTTCTCCTTCTTCTATCCTTACCAGTTCTGGCTGCGGGCATTACTATGCTTCTCACAGACCGTAATCTTAACACCTCCTTCTTTGACCCGGCTGGCGGGGGTGACCCAATTCTCTATCAACACCTTTTCTGATTCTTTGGTCACCCAGAAGTTTACATCTTGATCCTACCCGGCTTTGGAATTATCTCCCACGTCGTAGCCTACTACTCTTCTAAAAAAGAGCCATTTGGCTATATGGGCATGGTTTGAGCTATATTATCTATTGGCCTTCTAGGATTTATTGTATGGGCCCATCACATATTTACAACAGACCTAAACGTAGACACACGAGCATATTTTACTTCAGCTACAATAATTATTGCCATCCCAACAGGAGTGAAGGTATTTAGTTGACTAGCTACCATGCACGGCGGAATCATAAAATGAGAAGCTCCAATATTATGAGCCCTCGGCTTCATCTTCCTTTTTACAGTCGGAGGCCTGACAGGTATTGTTTTAGCCAACTCCTCAATTGATATTGTCCTCCATGATACCTACTACGTAGTTGCCCACTTCCACTATGTTCTTTCTATAGGGGCCGTCTTTGCAATTATAGCCGGATTCGTTCACTGATTTCCGCTATTCACAGGATTTACACTCAATAAACTCTGAGCCAAGACCCAGTTTGCGGTAATATTTGTGGGTGTTAACTTAACCTTCTTCCCACAACATTTCCTCGGACTAGCCGGGATACCCCGACGGTACTCAGATTACCCAGATGCTTTTACACTATGAAACACTTTGTCCTCAATTGGGTCTCTAATTTCCTTAGTAGGGGTTATTATACTAATATTTATTATTTGAGAGGCATTTTCAGCCAAACGAACCTTTATTAACCCGAAATTAACTTCAACTAATATTGAATGGCTCCTAGGATCCCCACCTCAACACCACACATTTGAGGAATCCTCATTCACATTTAAAGTAAGTCGAGAAAGGAGGGAATCGAACCCCCGTAGTTTGATTTCAAGTCAAACACATAGCCCCTCTGTCACTTTCTTGAGAAATTAGTTAAGAATAACGCTACCTTGTCGAGGTATAATCACTGGTTAAACCCCAGTATTTCTCTTAATGGCTTACTCCACCCAGCTTGGTCTCCAAGACGCAATCTCCCCAATTATGGAAGAGTTAATTCACTTCCATGACCATGCCTTTATGGCCGTACTCTTAATTAGCACGTTGGTTCTTCACGTTATTACCTCCCTTATAACCACCAAACTCTCTAATACTAATACTATTGATGCTCAAGAAATTGAAATAATTTGGACAATTATACCGGCCATCATCTTAATTATCATTGCCCTCCCATCCTTACGCATCCTTTACTTAATAGACGAATTGAGTGCCCCTGACATAACTGTTAAAACTATTGGTCACCAATGGTACTGAAGTTACGAGTATTCAGACTTCTCTAACCTAAACTTTGATTCTTATATAATCCCTACACCTGACCTAACCCCCGGCCAATTTCGACTCCTTGAGGTCGACAATCGTATGATCACGCCCGCAGGAATAATTATTCGTACCCTTGTTACTGCTGAAGATGTTCTTCACTCCTGAGCTGTTCTGCCTCGGAGTAAGATTGATGCTATTCCCGGGCGTCTAAATCAGACTGCCTTCATTACCGCCCACCAAGGAACATTTTATGGACAATGCTCGGAAATTTGCGGAGCTAACCACAGCTTTATACCAATTGTTGTGGAAGCACTCCCCATCTCCAACTTCCTCTCATGATTAAAATCTAATTCATCATTAAGAAGCTATAGGAAAGCGACAGCCTTTTAAGCTGTAGACAGGTGATTCCGCCCACCCTTAATGGATTATGCCACAATTGCTGCCAGACCCTTGATGAACCATTTTTCTGTTTACTTGAGTAATTTTTCTTCTTTTTGCTCCATTAAAGACCCTCTCTTTTAAACCGCTTAATAATCCTACCACTTCTATTAGTAAGACACAAACCACCATCTGACCTTGAATATGATAGCCAACCTATTTGACCAATTTGCCTCACCCACCTTATTTTCTGTACCATTAATTCTCATCGCCCTGTTATTCCCCTGACTCATGCTTTTAACTTCACCAAACACATTTTTATCCAATCGACCAGTCCAAACCCAAACGTGATTTCTTAAGACATTTACAAAGCAAATCTTTTCGCCTATGACCACCGCCAGCCATAAGTGGTCATTTCTTCTCTCGTCCCTAATAGCCTTTCTCTTGAGCATTAACTTACTGGGCCTCCTCCCATACACCTTTACCCCAACCACCCAACTTTCAATAAATCTTGCCCTAGCCATTCCACTTTGACTGGCTACAGTTCTCATCGGCTTACGTAATCAACCAACTGCATCCCTAGGGCACTTCCTACCCGAGGGCACCCCCACTCCCCTCATCCCAATTCTCATTATCATTGAAACAATCAGCTTATTTATTCGTCCACTAGCCTTAGGGGTCCGGCTCACCGCCAATCTTACAGCAGGTCATCTGCTAATTCAACTGATTTCCTCTGCCACACTAGTTATACTCCACACATCTTCGCTCATCTCCTTTTTAATCTTTTCTGCTCTCATTCTCCTTACCATACTAGAAATTGCCGTCGCAATAATTCAAGCCTATGTTTTCGTTCTCTTATTAAGCCTTTACCTCCAAGAAAATACATATGACCCACCAAGCACATGCCTTTCATATAGTTGACCCCAACCCGTGACCCTTAATAGGGGCCACAGCAGCCTTCCTCCTAACTTCTGGCCTTATCGCCTGATTTCACTTTAATACCCTAACTCTTCTCTTATTCGCTTTTATTACGACCCTTCTAACCATATACCAATGATGACGTGACATTGTCCGAGAAGGCACTTTCCAGGGACACCACACCCCACCAGTCCAAAAAGGTTTACGATTTGGTATGATTCTCTTCATTACCTCAGAGGTATTCTTTTTTATTGGATTTTTCTGGGCATTTTATAATGCTAGCCTTGTCCCAACACCAGAGATTGGGGAATGTTGACCCCCAACAGGTATTATCCCCCTCAATCCCTTTGAAGTTCCCCTCCTTAACACCGCCGTATTATTAGCCTCTGGGGTGACCGTAACATGAGCTCATCACAGTATTATACAAGCCAACCGAGAAAGCGCCATCCAAGCCTTAACCCTTACGATTCTCTTGGGCCTTTACTTTACACTTCTTCAGGCTATGGAATATTATGAAGCACCTTTCACTATTGCAGATGGCATCTATGGCACTACATTTTTTGTGGCCACAGGTTTTCACGGCCTACATGTTATTATTGGCTCAATCTTTCTTTTAACCTGCCTTCTTCGACAATTCTTCTTCCACTTTACCTCCCAGCACCACTTTGGCTTTGAAGCTGCCGCATGATACTGGCACTTCGTAGATGTGGTCTGACTATTCCTTTATGTCTCAATTTATTGATGAGGATCTTAATTCTCTTAGTACAAACAGTACAAGTGACTTCCAATTACTAGATCTTGGTTGGACCCCAAGAGAGAATAATGTTTATCTTTTCCTTCATAACAGTCATCATTATTATTATTTTAACTATTGTAGCTTTTTGACTCCCCCTTGTAAAACCGGACACAGAGAAATTATCCCCATACGAATGTGGATTCGACCCCCTCGGTTCCGCCCGACTTCCCTACTCTATACGATTTTTTCTCGTCGCCATCCTATTTCTTCTTTTTGACCTAGAGATCGCTTTACTTCTCCCAACCCCATGAGCCTCTCAATTCTCTTGCCCTATAATTTCTTCATTTTGAGCTTTCACAATTATTCTTCTCCTAACCGCCGGCTTCGTCTACGAATGAACCCAAGGGGGACTAGAATGAGCTGAATAAGGTTCTAGTCTAACAAAGACAACTAATTTCGACTTAGTTAATTATGGTTAAAGTCCGTAGAACCTTTATGCCCCTTTTAATTACCATGTTTACAGTTGTCTTAATAGGATATTCCTTTCACCGTATACACCTGCTCTCTACACTACTTTGCCTTGAGGGTATAATAGTTGTTATTTTTTTGGCCTTAAGCCTCTGACCCGCTCAATTCAACCCATCCCTTCTCATATCCCCCCTCATTATATTAACTCTTTCGGCCTGCGAAGCAGGCCTCGGCCTATCTCTCATAATTGCTACAGCCCGATCCCATGGAAACGACAACCTCAAGACACTAAATCTTCTACAATGTTAATAATCACTTTTGCCTGAATCTCATCACTAGCATCACCAATTCTTGCCCCCTCAAAACACCTTTGATCAACTGTTACTGCTCAAGGATTTTTTATCTCTGCCCTATCTATCTTTTGACTATTACAACAAGACCTACTCTTAAACCAGTTTTTTCTTATTGACAATATTTCGGGCCCCCTCGCCCTCCTCACCTGTTGGATTTATCCCCTTACAATACTAGCAAGTCAAAGTAAACTTCATCTTGAGCCTATAAATCGTCAACGATCCTACATCATGAATAGCTCTTACCTCCAACTTACTACACTCCTAGCATTTACTGCATCAGACCTAATACTATTTTTTATTTTCTTTGAGGCCTCGCTCATCCCCACACTAATTATTATTACCCGATGAGGTGCTCAAGAACACCGCCTAGAAGCCGGTATTTACATCGCCCTGTACACCATGGCCGGGGCTATTCCACTTTTACTCTGATTAGCATATTCCTTTTCAACTTATGGAACCCTAATCTCAACCCTGATTCCAATTACTTCCCTCCCCCAACAATTCAACCACCCTGCTCTATTTTGACTTTTCTGTAACTTGGCCTTTCTAGTGAAATTGCCACTTTACTCACTACACCTATGACTTCCCAAGGCCCATGTAGAAGCCCCAATTGCTGGCTCCATAGTCTTGGCGGGTACCCTACTAAAACTAGGCGGCTACGGAATTCTCCGCTTTTCCCCCCTCCTCGCCCCTGTCACTCTTAATGACCTCTTACTTCTTACTTTACTCTCCGTCTTTGGGGTTCTTGCCACTGCTATACTTTGCCTCCGCCAAACAGATTTAAAATCCCTTGTAGCCCTATCATCAGTTGGACACATAAACCTCGTAGTAGTAGCTGCCTTGATTAATACCCCAACTAGTCATACCGGTGCCCTAGTCATAATAATCGCACACGGACTCACTTCCCCCGCTATATTTGCCCTTGTCAACACAGCCTATGAACGAACTAACAGTCGAGCAATATTCTTTCTGCGTGGCTCCACCATGATCCTCCCCCTGGCTAGTGCATGGTGACTACTAACAACCTTCGCCAATATGGCCATCCCCCCATCCCCAAACTTTATTAGTGAACTCTTAATTTTTTCCTCACTAGCACACTGATCTCCATCAATCTTTATCATTGTTCTCCTAAGTCTCCTTTTTACTACCGGCTATAGCCTCTACGTTCTTTGAACAACCCAACGAGGTCTAATTCCCAGCCACCTCTCTACGTTTTTTCCTTTCCAAATTCGAGAACATATTCTTCTTGCCTTACACATCCTTCCCCTGCTTCTCCTTATTTTTAACCCAGAAATTATAACTTGTGGTCGTAATTTAAAAAAAATACTAGATTGTGATTCTAGACATGAGAGCTTATCCCCCTCCGACCACCGAGCCTGCTTGGCCGGGATCAGTACTGCTAATTCTTGGTTCCCATGGTTCAATTCCATGGCCCGCTCAATTCACCCTCACTGATCGAAGTGCTCCGCTTTTATGACCCCGAACAACTTCTAATACCACAAACAGGGTTAAAAACAGACTTCATCCGGCTAAGATTAATAATAAACCCCCATTCCCGTATATAGTTGTTACCCCCATAACTTCCACCGAATTAAACCAAACCCACTCCTTAACCCCCTCCAAACTTAGTTCCCCAGACACAACCCATACCACAAATACTAAACTTAAATATAAAGCTAAGTACCCTAAGACGACTCGACTACCTCAGGCCTCTGGATACGGCTCAGCAACAAGAGCAGCACTATATGCAAACACCACCATTATTCCCCCCAAATACACTAATAATAAAACCAAAGCCAAAAAACTAATACCCCCTTCGCCCAGAATTCAACAACCAGCCCCTGCACCTCCTACTAAACCCAAAGCCCCAAAATAAGGAGAAGGATTAGAAGCTACTCCTAGTAACCCTACCAATAAGCACATCTCTTTCATCTATTCCCGCCAAGAATTTAACTTGGATCTGAAGTCTGAAAAACTTCTGTAATGCTTGTACTACGGGAATTAATCTATGACCCCCCTTCGCAAATCTCACCCTATCCTAAAAATTATTAATCATGCTTTTATTGACCTCCCAGCCCCCACAAACTTGTCCTCAATATGAAACTTCGGCTCACTACTGGGTCTATGTTTAATTATCCAAATTGCTACCGGCCTGTTTCTGGCAATACACTACACCGCTGACACTACCCTAGCTTTCTCCTCAGTTGCACATATCTGCCGCGACGTAAACAATGGGTGGCTTCTTCGAAACCTCCATGCTAACGGCGCTTCTTTCTTCTTTATCTGCATCTACCTTCATATTGGTCGAGGTCTCTACTATGGATCCTTTTTATTCAAAGAAACCTGAAACATTGGCGTCATTCTCCTCTTCCTCGTCATAGCCACAGCCTTCGTAGGCTATGTTTTACCATGAGGCCAAATATCTTTTTGGGGCGCTACAGTAATCACTAACCTATTATCAGCCGCACCTTACATTGGCACTAATCTTGTTCAATGAATCTGAGGCGGATTTTCAGTCGACAATGCCACCTTGACCCGATTTTTCTCGTTTCACTTCATCCTCCCCTTCCTTATTGCTGGCATGAGCATGATTCATCTCCTGTTTCTTCATCAAACCGGGTCTTCTAATCCTACAGGCCTCAACCAAAACTTAGATAAGGTTCCCTTCCACCCATACTTTTCCTACAAAGATATCTTAGGCTTTACCCTGATAATTGGTGCTCTAGCAGGACTCTCCACTTTTGCCCCCAACCTTCTTGGAGATCCAGACAACTTTATTCCCGCTAACCCACTCGTTACACCCCCCCACATTAAACCTGAGTGATATTTTCTATTTGCTTACGCTATCCTCCGCTCAATTCCCAACAAACTGGGGGGAGTCTTGGCTCTACTTTCTTCCATCATTGTTCTTTTTTTAGTCCCCCTGATCCACACATCAAAACAACGAAGTTTAATTTTCCGACCCTTTGCCAAAATCTTCTTTTGGGCTTTAATCGCTAATACTTTGATCCTTACCTGAATCGGCGGTCAACCAGTAGAGGACCCGTTCATCATAATCGGTCAAGTCGCTTCTTTTCTTTATTTTTCCCTGTTTCTCATCATCCTTCCCCTTACAGGACTTTTAGAAAACTTTCTTCTCAAGCTGGACTAATTTTTCCAGCTATGTTTAATCAACATTCACTATACCTCCAAAAGCATATCTTTAAAAACATCTCTCCCCCTTCAACGGCTTCTATGTATATTTTAATATATATGTATTATCAACATTCATAAACATTACCCATTCATATCTTCACCATTTTTCAGAGTGAAATTATTTTACATGTGTTATACCTGACCAAACACTCTATTCCCTATAACTTTATGGTACCGCCCAAACTCTGCGTACTAGTTTGAACCTTCCCTTGTTAACGTCTATACATACCTTTTCCCAAGTGAGTCCAACCGGTTTATCCACTAACATTTCAAACCGATATCCTGAAGCTTATTTTCCTATGAACTTTATTAATATGACCCCCTAAATTTGCCCATAACTGATCTAAGACACAATTGCATGTATCATTCATTAAGACAAGAGTGACCTCAATATTGCGTTCGTCCTAACTTATCCCGTCAACCCGCTTCCTTAAAAACCTATACTGGTCAATCTATCCTAAAGACAAATAAAGTATTCTACCCAATCCTTTAATTCACAACAGGAATAAGTCAGAACCTTATCCTGTACACTACCATGAAGCCTATCCATCTACCCAACGTTACAAGAGTGTCCACGATTGCACCTGGACGGGACAGGGCTAGAAGTCTATAGGTCCAGAACTCAAGAGTGTCAGCCGTGGCCTTAAGAGCATCTGTTGGATGTGAATCTGTGGGACTTTAATAGAAGAGACGTTTCAATTGCTTTTTAAAAAGCATCTCTCCTTATGTACTCAAGACCTACCTATAAGATGAGACCACCCTTTAACGTCAATCATTTTCGGGGGGGGGGGTCCCTCACTTTCGTCAACCCAGGCTCCTCGCCATGATAGTCAGGAACTATATCCCTAAGAGGGAGAAAATGTGTACCCATCGTCAACTTGACAAAGTGGACTCAGGTGCAATTCCTGGGGGTGGGATCAGTTACTTCCTCAACACCAATGAAGAACAACCCGTCTACCTCGAGGCGGTCAATAACAATAACCATACCTCAATACACCAAAACCAATTCATGTAAAAAAAGATAACGTCTCTCAATTTCACCGGTTCTTTTGATTTCTATACAGCAAATGTGTTATTCACATACCTAGTAGTAACAACAATGACCTTAGTCACCACGGAACCTCATCCCCTAGGGGATACAACCAGTCAAAATTTTATAAAGATGGACGGTATGAACCTTTAGTCCATAGCTGAAAGCATAACTGTAGCACTGACCTGAATTGAAATTCCTCATCTCAATTCAGTTTCCCCATCTTCTTTATTTATCCCAGCTCTCCTTAATTTGACATAGGGGTTAAGTATTTGCCATCCCTTTACGTAAAAATGTACCCTACTAATCTCGGCCCATTCATGCTTAATGTTTAGCCTTATCTTATGCATGCTAGTCGGACATATTTCTCCCCCTTTTGGTTTGTAAGCGACTACCCCCCCCCTACCCCCCCCCACTCTCTTAAACTCTATTCTAGCCCCCCCCGAACTAGAATTGCCCAAGAGATTTCCTCCGGCGAACCCTCAGATTAGAAGATTTTTAACGTGCCACCGACCACTTTCACCCACCCGATAGTTTGAAGGGGGTGAATACTCAACGCGGCTCTTCAAATTAAACACCTCTATTCATGCGAGGAGGGAAGCCCGCTGCCTAACCCGAAGATTAAAGAGGATGAGCCCCACTTTGAACAGTTGATCACGCAACCGGCACCCTATCCCAATTCTTCGCTCACCCACTTCAAATTATCAACTTTTAATTAATTAATTAGGGGTCCAAGTCACCCCTCTCTTCCCAAAAATCAGGCTTACATCAGAGATTTCCTCCGGCGAACCCTCAGATTAGAAGATTTTAACGTGCCACCGACCACTTTCACCCACCCGATAGTTTGAAGGGGGTGAATACTCAACGCGGCTCTTCAAATTAAACACCTCTATTCATGCGAGGAGGGAAGCCCGCTGCCTAACCCGAAGATTAAAGAGGATGAGCCCCACTTTGAACAGTTGATCACGCAACCGGCACCCTATCCCAATTCTTCGCTCACCCACTTCAAATTATCAACTTTTAATTAATTAATTAGGGGTCCAAGTCACCCCTCTCTTCCCAAAAATCAGGCTTACATCAGAGATTTCCTCCGGCGAACCCTCAGATTAGAAGATTTTAACGTGCCACCGACCACTTTCACCCACCCGATAGTTTGAAGGGGGTGAATACTCAACGCGGCTCTTCAAATTAAACACCTCTATTTATGCGAGGGGGGGCCCGCTGCCTAACCCGAAGATTAAAGAGGATGAGCCCCACTTTGAACAGTTGATCACGCAATCGGCACCCTATCCCAATTCTTCGCTCACCCACTTCAAATTATCAACTTTTAATTAATTATTAGGGGTCCAAGTTATTGTCTAAATTTGACTATTACCTTAACCTAAGATATTTTCTTCTTACTGCATTATAGACAGCCTGCTCACCTCGGCAAAGCAACATACAGCTTTCTTCCTCACCTCCCGCACGGAACGGGCTCACCCCCACCACTGGGAATTCTGGTATTCTATTCTATAACATCACCCACCAATGTCTCAAATAGCACAGGCCTAGATAAAAGTAACCTTATTAAGCCCTCAGGATAAAAGGAATTAAACCTTTACGACTGGCCCCCAAAGCCAACATTCTTGTTAAAATTTATCCTGTCTCACCCCTCCTAGAGTTACACCACATGAGATCTAATCCACAGAGTGTGGACCTCCGTTTAAGGAGTGAAGTAGTTAGAGTCTACTAGATCTCTATGCCCCCACGAGACTTGGCTGACGCCGTGATTTACGCATGAATGGTACTTGTTACCACAACTGTGCTGATTCTAATTAGCACTCTTATTATTTTACCACTCTTTTCTAAGACCCCTAATCTCTATAAAAATGCCGCCCGTATTTTAAAACTTATTTTTCTACTCTCCCTTATTCCGTTTGCGTATCTTTATAAATATGGCCCAATTAAACCCCTGGGGCCCAACCTAGACCTCGTTTGGCCTCTAAACTACGCTATCCCAATCTCCAACTGAGTAATATTTCACCCATATCAAACCGTTTTTTTACCAATTATTATTTTCATTGCTGGGGTTATCCTTCAATTCGCCTCACGCCACTCAAAAACAGAGCATAAAATGTCTGCCTTTCCAATTTACCTCTTAACTTCCCTACTCTTGCTAATCCTCTTCTTTTCAGCAAAAAAATTAGCACTCCTCTATGTAGGGTGAGAGGGCATTAGCCTACTCTCTCTTTTTTTCATAGGCTGTTATAGCTTACGAAACAATGCAGCCACCTTAATTCTGCTGGTTACCCTCTATAATCGTATTGGCAATCTAGCCTTCTTAGCAGCTCTCCTCTGGTTAATTAAGTTTAGCGGACCATCAAGCCTGATTTACACTTTCGCTAACTCCTGCCCCATCAGCCTTGCCCTCGTAATTATCTTTACAGCCCTATGCAAGCTAATCCAATTTTTACTCTATCCTTGATTTACCCTTTCACTGGAGAGCTCTACCCCTGTTTCTGCCCTATTTCACTCAGGGATCATAACAACAGCTAGCGCATTTCTAATAATCCGCCTCTACCCCGCATTTATATTTGACTCTCCAACCTTAACATTCTGCCTCTGACTTGGCGCCCTCATCTCCATCTTTTCTGCGGGGGTGACACTTAAGCAAAAAGACATGAAAGCGATCCTAACTCTCTCTACCGCAAGTCACCTGGGCCTGATTATAATGTTAATCGGTATAAATCTCCCCGGTCTAGCATTCTTCCATCTTTATACCCACACCTTTCTTAAAACCTTACTCTTCCTATGCTTCGGCACTATTTCTCAGAACCTGCCCGACAATCAAAATGTTTATCAGATTGGGTCTCTCCTAAAACACTTCCCACTTTCCTCTTCTTTTATGTCAATTGCCTCACTAACCCTTATAGCCTCTCCCTACCTCATTATTTTTTATGCTAAACCTGTCATCATTGCATCGGCATCAAGCTCTAACCTAAATCTGGCCGCCCTCGCCCTTGCCATCGTTGCCCTTGCTTTTATAACGGCATCAACCCTTCAATTAATCTATGTTCTTCTCATCCGCCATCTCCTAACCCCCCGTACCTCCCTCAAGGAACCTAAAACTGTAAAAAGCCCTATCCTACTCCTAGTACTTGGCTTTCTTATTACCCTTCCCTCCCTCTTCTTATCACTATTTCCGACCCGCTCTAAATGCCTCCTCCTGGAGAATGTCTCATGAACAGTTATTGCAATCTTCACTGTATCCCTTCTAGGGGCCCTCTTTGTAATTTGACGACACCACCAGTCAGCTCAATCCCAAAACCAACCCCACTCTCAACCGGCCCCTCAAAACCAAGAAGACGTTTTCCTCAATAATGCATGACAAATTTTTATATTTGGCATCTCTTACGCCCGACAAAAAATGGGTAAACTTTCTCCCCCTGTGAATCCTAAACGTCTTCATATATCTCACAAAGCCCTCCTTCAACTTTTTCTTATTATGTATATCATCGGCTTTCATGAGCTATTAGTCTTGATATATATTCTAACTTAAATTCTCTACTTTCAAAGGACATATCCACGGTTATAGACCGCCTTCTCAGTTGGATCTGAGTGAAAGTATCCTCATAATATTTACAGAACAAAAGGATTTGTACCTTTACAATTGAACTCAAGTCAATATCTCATTTAATTATGTCCTGATTTTACCCGCCCTTATATTCCCGAGAGATCTTATCCTTCTGGAACCCTCTACTACAGGGAGTAAGTCATTAAACCGGCTAGATCTCAAAAC